GGCAACCTCGTTCAGATATGAATCTATCTGATTCAGAAGAGAAGAACTCGTATCAGTCTCTCAATTTCAATTCAAACATGGGTTTGATTCACAATCTATGTTCTGAGAAATATTTACCACCCAAAAGGGGGAACAAAGAGAGTCGTTGGCTAAAGAAAAAATGCGCTCAGCAAAAGCGGATGGATAGAACCTTTCAACGAGATAGTGCTTTTTCAACTCGCTCAAAATGGAATCTCTTCCAAACATATCTGCCATGGGCCTTTACTTCCCAAGGGTACAGATATCTAAAGCCTCTATTTTTACAAATTTGTTCAGACCTATTGTGGAGACTAAAGAGCAAAAACAAGTTTGTATCCATTTTGATTGATATTATTAGTGATATTAGTGAGGTAGCAGTTACAAAAGGGCGAATTAAACAGATTCAATTTTGTCTTACAAAATGGAAGAGGCAATATACTCTGATAAGGAAGATTCAGAGGAAGATAAGTAAGATTCAGAGGAAGATAAGTACGATTCAGAGGAAGTGTTGGCATAAGTTTGTTCTGTCCCAGGACCTGATTCCTCCAAAAAATAAGCCACCATTGAGATCGACACAGCTGAGATCGGAAAATCTTCGGGAGTTCCTCTCTGCAATCTTTTTCCTTCTTCTTGTGGCTGGAAGTCTCGTTGTGGTACATCTTTACGTTGTTTTCTCGATCGCTAGTGAGTTACAGACAGAGTTCAAAACGGTCAAATCTTTGATAATGGAATCATCTATGCTTGAGATTGAGGTGGGAAAACTTCTGGATAGGTATCCTCTATCTGAATCGAATTCTTTCGGGTTGTTCAGGTTAACTAATCTCTTTCTAGGTGCTCTGCAAAAGATGTTCTTGCGTAATGCTGATGGAATACGCTTTAATAAGAAGAAAAATTGGAAGAAAAAGCTCGTCGAGATCATCGATCTCATAAGTATGCCCTTCGATCCACTCGCTTTTTCGATAAATACGAGATATCTAAGTCATACAAGTAAAGAGATCTATTCAGTGCTAAGAAAAAGGAGCGGGTATTGGATTGATGAAACGATAGAAGACTGGGCCGCAAACAGTGATTGGGTTGAGGATGAAGAAAGAGAAGTCTTGATTCAGTTCTCCACCTTAACGCCAGAAAAAAGGATTGATCGAATTTTATGGAGTCTGACTCAGAGTGATCATTTCTCAAAGAATGACTTTGATTCTCCACTGATGGAACAACCGGGAGAAATTTACTTAGGAAACTTAATTGACCTTCATAACAAGGATCTACTAAATTATGAGTTCGATACATCCTCTTTAGCAGAAAGACGGCTATTCCTTGCTCATTATCAGACAATCACTTATGCACAAACCCCGTCTGGGGCTAATAGTGTTCATGTCCCATCTGATCTACAACCCTTTTCGCTCCGCTTAGCTGTAACCCCCTCTCGGGGTATTTTAGTGATAGGTTCTATAGGAATTGGACGATCCTATTTGGTCAAATACCTAACGAAAAACTCCTATCTTCCTTTCATTACGATATTTCTGGACAAGTTCCGGGATACAGTTTTTCGTTTTGCTGATGATGACAGTGATGACAGTGATGATGAGATCGAGATTTTTATTGATGCTCGTGACCCTATTGAGGCTATTAATCAAGATATTCATGTTTTTGACGATATGGATATTGATTTTGATCCTAGTATCTATAGTTTTGAGGAGAGAGATGCTCATGACGATAAGATTAATATGGAGCTGGAACAGCTAACTAGGATGGATGCGCTAACTGAGGAGATGGACACGGTGTGGCGCGTAGCCCAATTTTATATCAGCCTTCAAATCGAATTAACAAAAGCAATCTCTCCTTGCATAATATGGATTCCAAACATTCATGAGCTGCATTTTAGGGATTCGGGTTCCTTCTCCCTCGAGCTATTAGTGAACCTTCTCTCCTGGGATTGTGAAAGATCTTCCACTGGAAATAGTCTTGTTATTGCTTCGACCCATTTTCCCCAATTCGTGGATCCCTCTCTAATAGCTCCGCATAGATTAGATACGTGCATTAAGGTACGAAGGCCTCTTATTCCACAACAACGAAAGTACTTTTTCACTCTTTCATATACTCGGGGATTTCGCTTGGAAAAAAAAGCGTTCCAGGCTAATGGATTCGCGGCCATAACCATGGGTTCCAATGTACAAGATCTTATAGCACTTACCAATGAGGCCCTATCGATTAGTATTTCACATGGGAAATCAATTATAGACGAAAATACAATTAGATTCGCTCGTCATAGACAAACTTGGGATTTGCGAGCCCATGTAATACCGGTTCAGAATTCTCGGCTCCTTTTCTATCAGATAGGAAGGGCTGTCGTACAAAATTTACTTCTAAATAATTGCCCCATAGATCCGATATCTATCTATTTGCAGAAGACATTCTGTAACGAAGGGGATTTTTATTTGTACAGCTCGTACGTCGAACTTGGAATGAGCACGAAGAAATTAACGAT